AGATAAGACTGTAACGAAAGGATTCTTTTTGTAACCCCAATAGATCTAGTATGCATATACTATATAGTATGATAAACATGAAAGAAAAGATTAGAGATGCCCAACTTGAATCGATCTCAATTAATCCCTCTTTACTGCTCAAAGGAGCAGTAATAGGTAGGGATGACAGGATTTGAACCTGTGACATTTTGTACCCAAAACAAACGCGCTACCAAGCTGCGCCACATCCCTTCAATTGGTCTACAATGTCATTGTAGAGAATTCCTGTCTTGTTTTCCACATCGTTATTTCCCCAATTGCTATATACAATTTCTCGGGCCATTTCGTCTTTTTGGTCTCATTTAATTAAAAATGGAATATATAAAAGTAATATATAAAAAGATAAAAGTAATATATAAAATAAAGATAAAAGTAATATATAAAAAAAGAGAATATTGATTATATAAATATAATAATTATATAATAAAAGACTTATATACGTATGAAATACGGAACGGAATTCGTCGTAAAAATAAAGGGGTCTTTTTCGGGAATGCTCGGGGACGCATTTTTTTCGGTTTTAAGAAAAAGAAAATCTTATTCACCGGACCATTGTACCTTTCGATTTGAATTAGGAATTCCGTGTACAACTATAAGTGGTCCTTAACTTCATATGCATCTGATCATATATGTATTACTATTATGTATTCCAATCAAATATGTATTCCTATAAAAGAAGGAGGTTGTTCAATGCGAGATCTAAAAACATATCTCTCCGCGGCACCGGTACTAAGTACTTTATGGTTCGGGTCTTTAGCAGGTCTATTGATAGAGATTAATCGTTTTTTCCCGGATGCGTTGACATTCCCCTTTTTTTCATTCTAGTTATTGACATGGGAAGGAATAACGAAGATTCGAGCTAGAATTAAATATCTGTGATTAATCCCTCTTTTCTCTTTTTTCCTTTTTTTATTTGTTTAGAATAAGGGAAAAAAGAGAAAGAATAAAAGTGGATTCGCCAACTGCGAGACTCGGATTCAAGTTCGAATTAAATTAATTAATAATAGAGGAATGGAGGTAGAATAAAAAATAAAGTGGGTCTAGGGCAAGAGTATTATAGAAGATACTAAAATGAAATCTTGTACTAGTGAAATACTAGATACTAAAATGAAATATTGTACTGTGATTTGAAATATAGTTTTTCAATAGTTGTATATTATTTACTATATTGATTGCAGCGAAATTTTTCATAATTGAATTTCAAGTTAGTCACTTCTATTTTTTTCCTTTCTTCTTCTTCGTTTCGGATCGAAAATAGAAGCGTTGAGTCAATCAAAAATCCAAGGGAGGTTCATGGCTAAGAGTAAAGATGTCCGAATAACGGTTATTTTGGAATGTACCAGTTGTGTCCGAAATGGTGTTAATGTTAATAAGGTATCAACGGGCATTTCCAGATATATGACTCAAAAGAACCAGCACAATACGCCCAATCGATTGGAATTGAGAAAATTCTGTCCCTATTGTTACAAACATACGATTCATGGGGAGATAAAGAAATAGATCGAACCAAGCACTTGCGTGTCACCCCTTCAAGGAAAGGGAAAATGATATTATATATATAACATATATAAATATAAATAAATAAACCAAATCCTATTTCTTTATTCTATTCTAAAATTCATTTTATTTTAGATTCGACTGAAATAGGATTTTGGGGATAAGGAATAAACTAAACAAACCATGGATAAATCCAAGCGACCCTTTCTGAAATCCAAGCAACCCTTTCGGAAATCCAAGCGACCCTTTCGGAAATACAAGCGGCCCTTTCTAAAATCCAAGCGACCTTTTCGTAGGCGTTTACCCCCAATCCAACCGGGGGATCAAATTGAGTATAGAAACATGAGTTTAATTAGTCGATTTATTAGTGACCAAGGAAAAATATTAGCTCGACGGGTGAAAAGATTGACCTTGAAACAACAACGATTAATTACTCTTGCTATAAAACAAGCTCGTATTTTATCTTCGTTACCCTTTCTTAATAATGGGAAACTATTTAAGAAGAAAGCGAAACGAATTAACAAAAAATTTAATAATCGAAAGAAACGCCTTAAGAATAAATTTCATCCGAAAGATAAAAAAATTATCAATAAAGAGAAGTATTTGAAAAATCGATTCAAGAACAAAACGGAATCGCGTTAGTAACAGCGAGAAAGGCCTTTCCAGCCGAGATAAAGGCCTTTCCGGCCAATTTAAAAAGATACAGCATAATCAAAAAAAAAAATAAGAAATAGAAACAGCTTAATGATAAACTTTTTAAAATAAAAATACGGAATGTCATGAAATGAAAATGGGCGAGTCGACCGCTAGACCTACGAGTCTTAGAGCGAGAAAGAAATAGGTTTACTCTTTCTTTACTTGAATCAAAATTCCAATCCGAACTCAACCGAAGATTGAGGTTTTGCTCTAAAAATCCCAAAATCTAGATTTGATTATCGTGTCTTAAGAAAAAAAAAAAAAAAGAATCGGCAAAGAGTAAATTTTTTTTTATTGAATGTGTTCATTCATTTTGACTACTTTCTCATATTTTATCATATTCTATCAATTATCCATTTTGACTCTACCCTCCCGGAGTTCATTCTCCGGGGAACTCCATTTAAATTATTCCTGCGGATTCTTTCCAATCTACTTCTTTTACGATCTCGTTGGAAATAATAGAAATGGAATTCCTATTTGATATAGCTATTTGTGCAAGTATTTTACGATTAAGAAGCAACTGTCTCTTGTACAGATCGTGTATTAATCTACTATAACTATAGGATACCCCCCTTTCGCGCATTACTGCGTTTATTCGAGTAATCCACAAACGACGAAAGTTTCTCTTTTGCCTATCCCTATCCTGATGTGCTGAATCCAAAGCTCTTATTTTCTGTTGACTCATTGTTCGAGTAAGTCTTGAATGAGCCCCTTGAAAGCTTGATACAAAGGAACGCACTTTTGTTCTACGTCTCCGAGCTATAGATCCCCGTTTAGTTCTGGTCATTGAATAAATGAAACTTTGGCGAATAACGAATTCATTTCCCCTCTTTCAGTTATTCTTTGTCCCTTTTCTAGTCTATTAATAACAAAACAGATTTTTCCAATGTATAAACTAAAAATTCCAATGGCTTTGGCTACTCTAACCTTCCCGACCACAATTTTTTCTTTTTTCTAGGCATTTCACTTCGAAATAGGAAGTTTTATTCTATTAGGTATCAAAAATAGAGTCAATAAAAAAGAAATAGATAAAGAAATAGTGGATTCCATCGTTTCTATGGTTACTTCTTAAACGGTGAGGTCTTCTCTATACACCGGAGCCTTTAATTTAATTTAATCCATCTTATTGGGAACTTGTATAGTTCACATTCTTTGGCTCTACCCATGAATTAGCCAGTAATAGGTCTTTCACAACGAGATCTACCTATACAGTAACGGTATTTTATTATGAAGGTTGGCTGGGTAGCTGACCCTGTTAGTCCGTTCTTGCAAGGGGCATAATCTTTCTTTTTTTTTTAACTAAGATTTCCTCCGCTTAATGGATAACCATTTTCTACCAATGGAGAATTGCTTCTCATCTTAAATTGAGGTGATTGGGTTTGCACCAATGGAAACCATAAATTTCATACACAATAGGGGGATATGATAGATTTTCTTATTTTGAGATAGTGAATGGAGTTCACTTTTACATTCTATCCTATTCATCGGGATGGATCATTGATACTGGAAAATTGGGTTTCTTTCTTTTGTCCCAGCTCATGATCTGAACGAGTCGCACATACACCCTAGTACATGTTCCTCGACGCTGAGGGCATCCCCGAAGAGCGGGGGCTTTTGTGACATTTCTGATTGGCTGTCTTGTATTTCTAATAAGTTGTTTAATAGTTGGCATGTTGAATCGTATACATAATGGGCTGGTTTAGATCGATCCTAACCAGATGATTATGAATGGCTTGTTTTCTTTTATTTAATATTCTATTAAACTTGGTTAAGAAGGGAAAACCTCAAATGGCCGCTTGCGCACACTCGGTTTTTTTTGACTAAATTCAAGCTTGCCACTCGCTACAAGATCAACAATTCCATAATCTTTGGCTTCTTGTGCTGACATAAAAATATCTCTTTCCAGGTCTATCTCTACAACCCAAAGGGGTTGGCCCGTTATTTTTGCATAAGCCTCTCCGACCAACGCACGCAGGCGACAGAATTCCTTTATTTCGAGGAAAGTTTCTCCCGTTGGTGTCTCAAAAGGAAAAGTATTAGGCTGATGGATCATTATCCTACTGTGAGGGAGTGCTATACGTTCGGTAAATGTTCCTCCGGCCACGATCAAAGATGCCATTGAGGCGCATTCTCCGATACTCAATGTATGCATCGTTGGTGGCAAATATACTAGCATATCAAAAATAGCGAATCCATCTACCATGGATCCGCCGAGAGAGCATATAAAGAAATACAGATCGTTTACCTCACCCTCCAAACTGAGAAATACCATAAGACCTACAATTTGATTTGAGAGTTCGGTATCAATCTCTTGGACTATAAAAAGGAATCCCCTTCGATAAAGTCCGTTGTATACGTCAACCCAAGACGCTTCTTCGTCTCCAGAAATTTGAAAGGGTATTTTTGGAACACCTACAGGCATAAAAGAAAAATTAAGTACTAGATTTCACTTTGATGTGGAAACATAACAATAGGTTTATTGTCTTTCTAATATTGTCGTTTATCGTATTTTATCCACAGATTCGAAAAATTCATAAAGAAAGACAGAATAAATAAGGGAAAATTCTTACGAATAGGCCCTTCTAATGATGAACAAGTATGGACGTATTCACTCATAGAAAACGGTATCAACCTCCCCATTGCGTATTGGTACTTATCGAGTATAGAATAAATCTGCTTCTCTTTGTTCCTACAAACGGAATTCTTCCATTATTACTAACAGAATCAAACAAATATGAATCCTTGCTCGGAAATAATCCACCGAACAG